AAGACTTCTACAAAACGTTCTATTTTTCCATAGAAATATATTCGTTCAAGAAGGGCTCCAAAAGATGTTGATCGTAAATGAGAAGATTGTTTCCGTAGAAAGACGAAAGTGGATTCGCATTCATATACATAAGAATTATATAAGAAGAAGAAGAATCTTTTATTTTTTTTTGAAAAAGAGTAACCAGGCTTCTTTGAAGTAATAAGACTATTCAAATTACAATATTCGTGGAGAAAGAATCGTAATAAATGTAAAGAAGAGGCATCTTTTACCCAATAGCGAAGAGTTTGAACCAAGATTTCCAGATGAACGGGGTAGGGTATTAGTATATCTAATACATAATTTAGATGTGAAAAATTGTCCTCTAAAAAAGGAAATGTTGAATGAATTGATCGTAAATTATGAGATTTGAAAACCTTTTTGCCTTCGAAAGAAGATAAAGAAGATATTAATCGTAGAGAAAACGGAATTTCCACAATACATGCAAATCCCTCTGATATCATTTGAGAATACAAACTCTTGTTGCACCCCAAAAATGGATTTTTGTTAGAATCATTAGTAGAAATAAGAAAATGATTCTGTTGATACATTCGAGTAATTAAACGTTTCACAATTAAGAAACTAAAATTATTGTTATAACCTGAATTTTCCAACAAAATCGACCTATTTCTATTTAAACCATGATCCTGAGCAAGTGCATAAATATACTCCTGAAAGATAAGTGGATATAGGAAGTTTGGTTGTTGCGAGCTATCTGGCTGTAAATATCTGTGGATTTCTTCCATTTGAAATTCGATTTGAACCAAAGATGGAAGATTTTGAGGGTTATCAAATGATACATAGTGCGATACAGTTAAAACAAAGTATTGTAGTAAGAATAGGTACCTTGGATACAGGTAAACTTCTCAACGGATTCTCTATCATCTCTTTTTTTTGTCGTTTCATTTAATTGGTCTATGTTATAGTGTTATAGGATAATAAGATGGTTAGAAATCCTTTATTTTTTCAACCTAATCGCTCTTTTGACTTCGGAAAAAACTTTATCAATATACTGTTTCTTCTACACACATCTCCATAATAGAAAATGGTAATAGTTAGGATTCATTAAAAAAATCGGGAACCCACTCATGGGACAAGAAAACCTTCCCGCATCAGGCACTAATAAATTTTTAACGTCTAATTAGATCGGGAATCATTCAAATTAAGAACAAAAGCTCGTTGCTTTTTCTTTCCCTATAATTTAATTGAAGCCGCAGCCCTATCCATTTATTCATTCGACCCAACTTTATTTTGTTCCGTTCCAAGAATTTTAACACGGTTTTATACCCATCTAGGAACAATGAAATATTTTCAGAACTTTCCGTTGATACGACATGCTATTTTTACCATTCATTCCCTTTCAGGATCAGTCGCAGTCTTCCAAACTTTACCGAGAGTATGGACGAATCCCTCACTTCATCCATATGTGTAAAAGACACTAGCCGCACTTAAAAGCCGAGTACTCTACCGTTGAGTTAGCAACCCGAAGAAAATATCGAAAAAATTGTGTAGATACAATCCGAAGAAAAATAAATAAAGAGATTAGACAAGACAACCAAAAACCATTGAAAGAAGAAATCTAAAAAAATACATTCACACTTTCGAATTCATTTAAAACAGAAAATAAAACTAAATAGATCCACCTCATTTATCACAATGAATTATATTTGTTCGATACACTGTTGTCAATATAAATATTGAATATTTAAAAAAAAAAAAACAAAGAAATTTCAATTGAAAACAATAAAAAATAGTAAATAAAAAGGGCTTGTGTTGGATTGGAACTACAAATCTAATCCAAATAAAATAGATACAAAAAATATAGATGGGAGAATAAATAAAGAATTAAGTGGAAAATAAAACTACAATTTACTTAGATTAATTTACTTAGATTTATTGAATCCATAATGGATTCAATCAAGTTAAGTGAGATAAGCAAACTTGATTTCGTTCAGAAATGCCCGAATTTTATATTTATTTTATATTTATAAGATCAATAAAATTAGAGGTTTTGTCGTTATAGAACACAGAATTCTCTGGAAACAATGATAAATACAAATAGAAAAGGAAAGGGAGGAAATACAAAAAAATAGAAGAGAAAAGTCATCCAAAGTTATATACAAATCACTACCCCCTTTTTTGTATTTCCTTAATTTATTTCCTTAATTGAATTTCGATTGATTAGGACGAAGTTCCTTAAAAACCTCTGCCTTCTTTAAAATATCCTGAACAGTTTCTGTAGGTTGAGCCCCTTTTTCAAGGAAATATAAAATAGCAGGAACATTTAAATAAGTTTGATTCTTTATCGGATCATAAAAACCCACTTTCTGAAGATCTTTTCCTTGTCTTCGGGATCGAACATCAATTGCAACGATTCGATAGACGGCTCATTGGGATAGATGTAGATGAACGACACCCCCCCTAGAAACGTATAGGAAGCTTTCTCCTCGTACGGCTCGAGAATTGAGGTGTATTCGAAGTTTTGTCTCTCTATGGAATTCTATCTAAGAAATGACAACTGGATCCATAAAATGATCAAAGCAATTAAAGATGTAAGTCTTTTTTTCTTCGTTCTTCCTTAAAATGAAAAAGAAACCATTCGTACTCTCATAACTCAAGTTGGATAACTTTCAAACAGTTCAAAGAAAAATCTTGCGACAATTTCATTGATTGAGTGGTCTTTCCTCCTTTTTTGTGTCTCGTTTAAAATCGGATTCTTCAGTCTGATCCAGTTATTAAGACAATTAAAAAGGTGTTTACTTGTTCTGGGATCCTTTATCTTTGTTTTATTGTTTTATTTTAAATCATTGGGTTTAGACATTACTTCGGTGCTTTTTAATCCTTTCAAAATGGCAGCAACATACCCTTTTTGCGATTTCTATGAAAGAATCCTACAAGATGATGGATTCCCTCGTGAAACACTTTGGATCGAAAAGGTTTGATCAATTCCAAAAAATTTTTTAATTTGAAACTTGATCGAATTAGATTCTTTCGATTTCCATACCTAAGATATATTTACGAAGTTGTTTCAATTTTTTTATTGATTGGCATTAACCCTAGACCCTTGCCCCGAGAAATAAATTAATACTTTCTACTCGAGCTCCATCATGGACTATTTACATTCCAAGACAACAAAGAGGGGTTCTAGTGAAACAGAACCAATGATGTCGAGCTAAGAGCACCTTCATTCCTACAAAAAATGGTGGATGTACAAATCCACAACGGATCGTGTCCTTCAAGTCGCACGTTGCTTTCTACCACATCGTTTCAAACGAAGTTTTACCATAACATTCCTCTAAGAACCGGTATGGAATTGATTCAATTATGGAATCATGAATAGTCATTGGTTGGGCTGATGTATAAACACCATAATCTATAGTATTTTCTCTATCTTCTATATCTATAGTATATATAAATAATACTATAGATATGGGTAATGAATTCTTTTTGATTCTGCATCTTCACGTGACTTAATAGGAGAGAAAGATTCAGCTTCTAAGGAATGATTAAAACTATTTATCTTTCGAAATTTATTCGAAATTTAGAAAGTTCCCCCTTCGACATCATTATTACAAGAAAATTTGATAGTTAAAAATAACTTTTGATCATCTTAGGAAAAAAGATAAGTCTTTTTTTTCATCTGATTGATAAAATCCAAAGAATGGCGAGGGTTTCGTATCTATCAATTCGATCAAATAGACTGAGCAATTGTCACCGTTTATAGATATTGAAATGAAGGCCTTCCCATTACTGATTAACTCCTATCTACCCCATTCTATGGGACTGATGCAGCATAAATCAAAAGAAGGGGGTGTCCTAGTCTTTTTTATTTTTACGAAATGAAAGCTGTCTAGGCACAAAGACAAACAAGTCCAGATTAAGTACAGTTTTTGCTCCTTTTTTTCTATTTTAGCCTACCTCATTGATTAAGAATTAAGAGACTTAGTGAATTTAATTATTACTAAAAACCCCCTCTTGGCGAAAAGGCAAGAAATCTACAAAAACGAAAATGGAATCTAATTAGGCTAATTTAGGGGGTAGAGAATACGAGATAAGAAATATGGATTCTTTCGCATCTCGATTCAGTTTTAAAAAAAAAAACGATTCATCGAAGAAAAAAATAAGAAACAACAATCACATTCCAGCTAACATTTCGATTTTAAACAGAACATTGTTAAAAAAGCAATCTATATTGTCAGAGAATATATATGTTCTGGGACGGAAGGATTCGAACCTCCGAATAGCGGGACCAAAACCCGTTGCCTTACCGCTTGGCCACGCCCCATTTAGATTTCTATGCGATACTAATAAAGTATATTGCTGGTTTTGTTTGTTTGTCAACTCTAGCCCAAATATCTATAGAATAAATTAGATTGGTATTCGGATTTTTCTATGTTTTTGGTATGTGTAGATATAGAATTCAACTTAATTTATTGATCATTACATATAATTCAATTAAGATATTGTATGAAAATATGATTTTTTCGATTCTCCTTTGAGAAAAGGAGGATTTTTGATTGGGTGGGTTCAAAGAAAAAGAAGGATTTTTTGTTTACCTTACTTACTTTCCTTTTCCTTATATAAATAACTCAATCAAAATGCAATTATTTCCAAGAACAAAAAGTCTGTTATGCTTAATACCTTTAGTTTGATCGGTATCTGTCTTAATTCGACCCTTTATTCGAGTAGTTTTTTCTTCGGCAAATTGCCCGAGGCCTATGCTTTTTTGAATCCAATCGTAGATATTATGCCAGTCATACCTCTGTTCTTTTTTCTCTTAGCTTTTGTTTGGCAAGCTGCTGTAAGTTTTCGATGAGATCCTTAATAATATCCTAGAAAATTCATGATTTATTCGAGAAAAATTATAAAAAATCAGATAAGCTTTACCCTTTGAAATCTCGATTCAAACATTGAAATTCTTGGATAGTCACGATAAATCCGGCTTAACTTATTTCCTTCTTTTTTGTTGCTTTCCTTTTCAGTGAAAGACCTTATTAGGCTACTCTTGTGTATATAAAAAATTTGGTTAATGACAAACTCTTATTATAAAAGAATTTAGGAAAATTCTTTTAGAGAAAGAGCTTCGTTGCTTGGTGTCAAACTAGGATATGCGATGGATGATCTATTCTCTTTTTTTTTTTTCAAAAAAATCATCTTGGAGATTGTGTAATGCTTACTCTCAAACTCTTCGTTTACACAGTAGTGATATTTTTTGTTTCTCTCTTCATCTTTGGATTCCTATCTAATGATCCCGGACGTAATCCTGGACGTGAAGAATAAAATAAAAAAGTTTTTTCCTTGCTTGATTTTCAAATTTTCTTAGGATTTGGTCTATTTCACACATTTAACTAAGAATAAGAACAAAGGATTAAGAATAATAACAAAGGATTTCGAAATTTGAAAAAAAAAATCAAGGCATCAACGGAAAGAGAGGGATTCGAACCCTCGGTACGATTAACTCGTACAACGGATTAGCAATCCGCCGCTTTAGTCCACTCAGCCATCTCTCCCAATTGAAAAAGATAATTACTACATGAGATAGATAACACATAAGATAAAGAGATAAAGGAAAGAATCCTCCTTTCTCTCTTTTATTCTTTCTATATTATATAGATATGTACAACTTTTATCATCAATTTACTTTATCTCTTTATCTAAACTAAAGGAAGGGCTCAGAAGAGCCAAGAATATCAAGAAAAAAAAAGAAGACCTCTTTTCTTTGTCTTGATTTTGTTCGAAAGGACCCTCTTATTCTCAGGGCCTGGTCTGGTCAGTACCCAGCCGGGCCTCTTTTGTTCCAACGAATTTGAATTTGAAAAACAAAATGTCTGTTATAGTTGTAATATTTCATTTTAATTGAATAGTTAATATTCAAGCAACAAGAAAAAATTCCCATTTTTTATAAAAGTCAAATAAAATAAAAATATATGAAATAGAAAATTCGATCAAAATAAGAGTCTCATTTCTCTTTCTTCTTTTTGATTTTATGTTTACCACCTTGCTGGACTAAAAAAAAAGAAGCTTTTGAGTATTATTTGAGTATTACACAATGCATTTTTATGTTATTTTAGTCGTTTTGACGACCCTATCTTATCCTATCTTAATTACCATAATTCCCCTGTTCGACAAAAGTTGCATTTGTATACAATAATCGGATTGTAGCGGGTATAGTTTAGTGGTAAAAGTGTGATTCGTTCTATTATCCCTTAAATAGTTAAAGGGTCCTTCGGTTTGATTCGTATTCCGGTCAAAAACTTTATTTCTTAAAAGGATTTAATCCTTTTACTCTCAATGACAGATTCGAGAACAAATACACATTCTCGTGATTTGTATCCAAAGGTCACTTAGACATTAAAAAATTGGATTATGAAATTGCGAAACAGAATTTTTGAATTGGATCAATACTTCCAATTGAATAAGTATGAATAAAGGATCCATGTATGAAGATAGAAAGTTGATTTCTAATCGTAACTAAATCTTCAAGTTTTTATTTGTAAAGAAGAAAGTGAAGCAAAATAGCTATTAAACGATGACTTTGGTTTACTAGAGACATCAACATATTGTTTTAGCTCGGTGGAAACAAAATCCTTTTACTCAGGATCCTATTAAATAGAAATAGAGAACGAAATAACTAGAAAGGTTGTTAGAATCCCCCTCTTCTAGAAGGATCATCTACAAAGCTATTCGTTTTATCTGTATTCAGACCAAAAGCTGACATAGATGTTATGGGTAGAATTCTTTTTTTTTTTTTTTCTATATATATTTTTTTAGATTTCGATAGCAAGAAAGACTGTTTGAATATTTGAATCCAAGATGCTTAATTCCCTTTTTTATTAAGATTAAGACAAAAGTGATAAATATTTCTTTATGCTTGTTCCTGAAGTATAAAACGGTCCATTTGTTCCTGAATAGCTTCCTTCAAAAGGTCTTCTGCTTCCTCGGTAAATGTCTTGGTAGAAGATATGATTTCTTGGAATTTAGGTTTAGTAGTTTTTAAGTAAGTACGTAGCTCAACAAGAAATTTCCTTACCTGTCCAACTTCTACTGAATCAAGATAGCCGTTTGTTCCGGTATAAATAGTCATTATCTGCTCTTCTACCGTGAGAGGAGCTGATTGAGATTGTTTAAGCAATTCACGTAATCGTTGACCTCTTGCCAATTGATTCTGAGTAGCTTTATCAAGATCAGAAGCAAATTGTGCAAAGGCTTCTAATTCTGCGAATTGCGCTAGTTCTAATTTTAATTTACCAGCTACTTGTTTCATGGCTTTTATTTGAGCTGCGGACCCCACTCTGGAAACGGAGATACCCACATTAATAGCAGGTCTGATTCCAGAATTGAATAGGTCGGCGGATAAGAAGATTTGTCCATCAGTAATGGAAATTACATTAGTAGGAATATAAGCCGAAACATCTCCGGATTGAGTTTCAACTATTGGTAAGGCGGTCATACTTCCTTCAC